TTTTAAATAGGTATTGGTTATGTCTAAAACCCAAAATAGAAATTATTTTACTTTTATTTAATCTATTACCAATACAATATATTCCTTTGTTCCGGACTTTATATTCTAGTCAATTGAATCTGTTGAATTGTTGTTCAGTTCATATTGAAATGAATCCAAATTGATAAGGAGTTAGTCAATGATGCTCGAGCATGTACTTGTTTTGAGTGCCTACTTATTTTCTATCGGTATCTATGGATTGATCACGAGCCGGAATATGGTTAGAGCCCTTATGTGTCTTGAACTTATACTGAATGCGGTTAATATAAATTTCGTAACATTTTCTGATTTTTTTGATAGTCGGCAATTAAAAGGAAATGTTTTCTCAATTTTTGTTATAGCTATTGCCGCCGCTGAAGCAGCTATTGGACCGGCTATTGTTTCGTCAATTTATCGTAACAGAAAATCAACTCGTATCAATCAATCGAATTTGTTGAATAAGTAGTATTGTATTAATCATTGAAATTTGAATATTCATAAATTCGAATTAAATGACCATACATTAAATCTAATCCATGTTTTCGAAAATGTAAGAAATCAAAGTATCTTGGCTCTATCGCATGAGTCGATCCAGAAGTAGATTGTTTCCAAATTTCTGGTAAATTATTGATTCATCTGGTGTCTAAATATATGAGTCATTTACAAGTTTACTAGATCGAAAATTTCTGACGTTCAAAAATTTATAGATTCAATGTCACATTCAGTAAAGATTTATGATACGTGTATAGGGTGTACTCAATGTGTGCGAGCCTGCCCAACCGATGTATTAGAAATGATACCTTGGGACGGATGTAAAGCTAAGCAAATCGCTTCTGCTCCAAGAACAGAGGACTGTGTTGGTTGTAAGAGATGTGAATCCGCCTGCCCAACGGATTTCTTGAGTGTTCGCGTTTATTTATGGCATGAAACAACTCGAAGTATGGGTCTAGCTTATTAATACGTTCCAGAAAACCCTACTCGAATACATTTGATTTTTTTACCCTTACCGACAAAAACCCGCGCTCAAAATATATTTATTTCGAGCACGGGTTTTTCTGGTCCAAGTTTATTTTGTTTTTACCATGAATAATTTTCCTTGGTTAACACTAATTGTAGTTTTGCCAATATCCGCGGGTTCCTTAATTTTCTTTCTTCCTCATAGAGGAAATAAGGTAATAAGGTGGTATACTATATGTATATGTATACTTGAACTCCTTCTAACAACCTATGCATTCGGTTATCGTTTCCAATTGGATGATCCGTTAATGCAGCTAACGGAGAATTATAAATGGATCCATTTTTTTGATTTTTACTGGAGGTTGGGAATAGATGGAATTTCTATAGGACCCATTTTACTGACAGGATTTATCACAACTTTAGCTACTTTAGCGGCTTGGCCCGTTACTCGAGATTCCCGACTATTTCATTTCCTAATGTTAGCAATGTATAGCGGTCAAATAGGACCATTCTCTTCTCAAGACCTTTTACTTTTTTTCATCATGTGGGAGTTAGAATTAATCCCCGTTTATCTACTTCTATCCATGTGGGGGGGAAAGAAACGTTTGTATTCAGCTACAAAATTTATTTTGTACACTGCCGGAGGTTCCGTTTTTTTATTAATGGGAGTTCTAGGTATTGGTTTATATGGTTCCAATGAACCGACATTAAATTTTGAAACATCAGCTAATCAATCATATCCTGTAGCACTAGAAATAATATTCTATATTGGATTTCTTATTGCTTTTGCTGTCAAATCACCGATCATACCCTTACACACATGGTTACCAGACACCCATGGAGAGGCACATTATAGTACTTGTATGCTTTTAGCCGGAATCTTATTAAAAATGGGAGCGTATGGATTGGTTCGGATCAATATGGAATTATTACCCCATGCCCATTCTATATTTTCTCCCTGGTTGATGATAGTAGGCACAATTCAAATAATCTATGCAGCTTCAACATCTCCCGGTCAGCGTAATTTAAAAAAAAGAATAGCCTATTCCTCTGTATCTCATATGGGTTTCATAATTATAGGAATTGGTTCTATAAGCGATACAGGGCTCAATGGGGCCATTTTACAAATAATTTCTCACGGATTTATTGGCGCTGCGCTTTTTTTCTTGGCCGGAACGAGTTATGATAGAATACGACTTGTTTATCTCGACGAAATGGGCGGAATGGCTATCGCAATTCCAAAAATATTCACGACTTTCAGTATCTTATCAATGGCTTCGCTTGCATTACCGGGCATGAGCGGTTTTGTTGCCGAATTGATAGTTTTTTTTGGAATACTTACTAGCCAAAAATATCTTTTAATGACAAAAGTATTAATTACTTTTGTAATGGCAATTGGAATGATATTAACTCCTATTTATTCATTATCTATGTTACGCCAGATGTTCTATGGATACAAGCTTTTTAATGCCCCAAACTCTTATTTTTTTGATTCTGGACCGCGAGAGTTATTTGTTTCGATTTCTATCCTTTTACCTGTAATAGGTATTGGTATTTATCCCGATTTCGTTTTCGCATTATCAGTTGACAAGGTCGAAGCTATTATATCGAATTATTTTTATAGATAGTTTTTGTGAATAAACCAAAATATAAAATACGATTATTTTTAAAATCGTTCATTGTACAATAAAAAAAGTTTTTTTCTGCTCTTAAGTTAAATAAAAAATTGGAATTCTATTATAACCATATAACCAGATATTTTTGACATTTTCGAGAACCATTTGAATCAAGTAATGGAAATGGAATGATTCAAATGGTTCTTGATGGTTTTCATATATATACGTATGCTGTCCTATGCTTCTAGTTATCAAGTACTTTATTCAATTCAATTAGATAGTAATGTAAATGAACCATAACTATGCAACCCTATTCCTAATAGATTAACTCCAAAATAGCATATCCAAATTATAAAAAAGCCCATTGAGGCCACAATTGCAGAATTTACACTTTCAAAATTTTTATTTGTTCTAATATGTAAATAAATCGCAAATACGGTCCAAGTAATAAATGCCCAAGTCTCTTTTGGATCCCAATTCCAATAGGATCCCCATGCTTCATTAGCCCATACTGCTCCCGAAAGAATACCTATGGTTAAAAGGATAAACCCCAAACTAATAATACGATAACTCCATCGATCCAATTGTTGAATTAATTGATACCTGTAATAATTCTGAGAAGAAATCAAAGAAGTGTTTTGTAAGACATTGTTTCTTTCATTCACGTATTGAATCTCACCAAAGGAAAATAACTCAGTTAATAAATTTTTGCTTTTACTAAAAATCCTTATGAATTTTCGAAATGTAATGACTAGAAGAGCTAGTGATAATAATGATCCACACAAAAGAGCTGCATAGCCCAATACCATCATACTTACGTGCATCATTAACCAATGGGATTGGAGAGCAGGTACTAATATTGCGGATTGATGCATTTCAGTTAAAAGACCCGAAGTAGCGAAACCCTGGGTAAAAATAGCACTTGGCGCGGTTATTGCGCTTAAATGGTTTTTTTGTTTTTTAAAATACGGAATCATATGAATAATGGAAAAACCCCACGAAAGAAAAATTAATGATTCATATAAATCGCTTAATGGTAAATGCCCAAAATAAATCCAACGAGTAACTAACAATCCTGTTATGCAGAAAAAAGTAGCTATCATCCCCTTTTCTGATGAATCATATAGTCCTACGATTTCATCGACTAATAAAGTTATCAAATGAATTGTAATTACAATTGAAATGATTGAAAAGGATATATGAGTTAATATACGCTCTAAAGTTGAAAATATCATAAAAATTATTAAAAACGGGGGGCCTCGATTATAGGAATTGAAATCGGGAATTGAATTCATTATAGGGCTTATTCTTTTAGAAAAAGCCATGCCGCCACTCGGACTCGAACCGAGATGCTCTAGCACTGCTTCCTAAGAGCAGCGTGTCTACCGATTTCACCATAGCGGCTTATTCGAAATCATAATAACCTATTTTTATTCAATCGTCGAGATTGAGGCGGTTAGTTCAATATTTTTTTAGGAAACATTCAAATTGATGACTAAAAGTTTGTTTCAAATCGTTTTTTTTATTATTTATTTATTATTTTAATTTTAGGGTATCCGTTTTTTTAACTTAACTAACAACGGAACGGGATTTTTCGTTTCGTAGTTTATTACTCTACGGTCTCCTGAAAATAAAACGGAACGTTTGTAACTAGATAATTTTGACTTCAATCCATGGATAGAACTAAAAATAAAAATGGATTATCGAGTCAAGTCGATGGGGAAGGTGAGAATCCCCATCTTGAAAATGATAAAGCATACCAAAACCAAAGGTGAAACCTTGTGCTTGCGTTTATTCTTTTTCAAACAAAAGAATACCATTCATTTTTTAAATTCAGTAGACAACCGAATTCTTATTTCTACTAAAAAAACAAAATGAATTCAATTTAATATTGTTATTGATCAGGTTAAAACATTAGAGAAGGGAAATCCTTTTTTTTTTATTAAATGAAATAGTAATTTAAGTAATTTATTAAATAGTAATTTAGATTATTTTACTATTATTAGATTATTTTACTATATATTATTCTATTATTATTATTCTATTATTATATTATTTATATTCTATTATTTTTATAACCTCTAAATTTTAGAAAAAAAAAACTTATAAATAAATAAAAAAAATTATAACAAAAATTAGACTCTTTTTCGAATTAGACCGATCCAGATTTTTTAGTCTATTGGTTTATTATTTATTTGTCACATAAAAAAAACTTTTTGAGCTACCGGTAGAAAGAGATTTCGCTAACGAAAAAGCTTTCAATGCTGCCCAATACCCCTTCCTTTTCCAACTATTTTTACGAATACGTTTTTTTGAACTAGAGGTGCGCTTTTTTGGAACTGCCATTAAAAAATTATAATAGGTTCGTCGGTTGGATGTGAAAGACATCTATTGTTCAAAATCAATTGTTCTTTACTATATCTCTATCTAGTTATTCTCTAAATTACACTCCCAAGGTTTATAGAAAAATCGTCTAAAATATTACTAAGAACAATAAGATCTACTATGCCAAATAGAATAGATTGAAGTTGATAAAATCAAATTCAAATCAAAAAAATACAAACAAAGGGGTTGCGTGTTTGCTTTCTTTTTTTGTCATGTTACATTCTTACATGTAATAAAATACATCGAAAGGTTTAAAAACCCAATACCTCTCCTAAAAAAACTTTAATAATTTTTATTTTTCTATTATATTAATTAAATTGGTCAAGTTCGAAGAAAAAGTACACTTAATTTTCAAACTCGAATGAGCCTAGTAGTTAATCGATTAAAATATACAAAAAACTTTCTAAAAGCCGTTTTATTGGCCCCTCCGTTTTTATTTTACATAAAAAAAGTGTGGGATAGCATTTCCTACAAATAGCTTTTATTGTAATTGTAATGGAAGACAATCAATTAGTTCTAAAATGAATTCGTTAATGATTGGGAATAAAATAACCCAACCAAACTGCAATAAATAGGTTTTGTTTTATGGGAAATAGGTTTTCTGGGTCAAGTTATGGTTCCTATGATTCGTATAAAATACTGTTTTTGCTGTCATTATTTATCCTTGCTCTATAGATATAAAAAAATTATTTTAATACGTAATAATTAGACCGAAAATGCAATTTTTCGTTTTTATCTTCATAAAATTTTACTTAAAAATGGAAATTTCATATTAACAATTCAATTCAATATTAAAAAGAAACTTAATAATAAACAAAGTACGTATTTATTTTTCACTCGTAACTTGTTCATATCATTTGACTAACCCTAACTCTTCATCTTCATTTGAAATAGTTGAAGTAGTTTGGAAAGATTCCGAATAATTAAGGCTGTAAAATTCTATATTAAGTTTTATTTTATATATCTTAATTTTTTTATTAATCGATCGCTTTCAAAAGAAAAGAAATAAGAACCGGTGAATCAGAAACAATTAATTAAGATAATTTTTTTTATTTATTTTTTTATGGAATATACATATCAATATTCATGGATCATACCGTTCATTCCACTTCCAGTTCCTATGTTAATAGGAGCAGGACTTCTACTTTTTCCAACGGCAACCAAAAATCTTCGCCGTATGTGGGCTTTTCCGAGTGTTTTATTATTAAGTATAGTTATGCTTTTTTCAGCCCATTTCTTTATTCAGCAACTAAATAACAATTCTGCCTATCAATCTGTATGGTCTTGGACCATCAATAATGGTTTTTCTTTAGAGTTTGGCTACTTGGTTGATCCACTTACTTCTATTATGTCAATATTAATCACAAGTGTTGGCATTATGGTTCTTATTTATAGTGACAATTATATGTCTCATGATCGGGGATATGTGAGATTTTTTGCTTATATGAGTTTTTCCAATACTTCAATGTTGGGATTAGTTACTAGTTCGAATTTAATACAAATTTATATTTTTTGGGAATTAGTTGGAATGTGTTCTTATCTATTAATAGGTTTTTGGTTCACCCGACCCAGTGCGGCGAATGCTTGTCAAAAAGCGTTTGTAACTAATCGTGTCGGGGATTTTGGGTTATTATTAGGAATTTTAGGTTTTTATTGGATAACAGGTAGTTTTGAATTTCGGGATTTGTTTGAAATATTCAAAAACTTGGTTTATAATAATGAAGTTAATCCTTTATTTGTTACTTTATGTGCCTTCCTATTATTTTCCGGCGCAGTTGCTAAATCTGCCCAATTTCCCCTTCATGTCTGGTTGCCCGATGCCATGGAAGGGCCTACCCCTATTTCGGCTCTTATCCATGCTGCTACCATGGTAGCAGCAGGAATTTTTCTTGTAGCTCGGCTTCTTCCTCTTTTCATAGTTATACCTTACATACTAAATCTAATATCTTTGATAGGTATAATAACATTATTTTTAGGAGCTACTTTAGCTCTTGCTCAAAAAGATATTAAGAGAGGCTTAGCTTATTCTACAATGTCTCAATTGGGTTATATGATGTTAGCTTTAGGTATGGGTTCTTATCGAGCTGCTTTATTTCATTTGATTACTCATGCTTATTCGAAAGCATTGTTGTTTTTAGGATCTGGATCTATTATTCATTCGATGGAAGCCATTGTTGGATATTCTCCAGATAAAAGTCAGAATATGGTTCTTATGGGCGGTTTAAGAAAACATGTACCAATTACAAAAACTTCTTTTTTATTAGGTACACTTTCTCTTTGTGGTATTCCACCTCTTGCTTGTTTTTGGTCCAAAGATGAAATTCTTAATGATAGTTGGTTGTATTCACCTATTTTTGCAATAATAGCTTATTCTACGGCAGGATTAACCGCCTTTTATATGTTTCGGATCTATTTACTTACTTTTGAAGGACATTTAAACGTTTATTTTCAAAATTACAGTGGCAAAAAAAACAGCTCATTCTATTCAATGTCTCTATGGGGTAAAGAAGGACCTAAAATTATG